CTATTCCAAACATATATGCCATGGTTCCTTACTTCGGCAGGGTACAAATATCTAAATTTTTTATTTTTAGATACTTTTTCAGACCTATTGTCGATACTAAGTAACAGTCCAAAATTTGTATCCATTTTTCATGATATTATGTATGGATCAGATATATCATGGCGAATTATTCAGAAAAAAGGGTGTCTTCCACAATGGAATCTGATAAGCGAAATTTCGAGAAAGTGTTTACATAATTTTCTTATGTTCGAAGAAATGATTCATAGAAATAATGAGTCACCATTGATATCGACACATCTGAGATTGCCAAATGTTCATGAGTTCCTCTATTCAAGCCTTTTCCTTCTTCTTGTTGTTGGATATCTCGTTCGTACACATCTTCTCTTTGTTTCCCGAGCCTCTAGTGAGTTACAGACAGAGTTCGAAAAGGTAAAATCTTTGATGATTCCACCATACATGATTGAGTTGCGAAAACTTCTGGATAGGTATCCTACATCTGAACTGAATTCTTTCTGGTTAAAGAATCTCTTTCTAGTTGCTCTGGAACAATTAGGAGATTCTCTAGAAGAAATCCGGGGTTCTGTTTCTGGCGGCAACATGCTATTGGGTGGGGATCCCGCTTATGGGGTCAAATCAATCCGTTCTAAGAAGAAATATTTGAATATCAATCTCATCGATCTCATAAGTATCATACCAAATCCCACCAATCGAATCACTTTTTCGAGAAATACGAGACATCTAAGTCATACAAGTAAAGAGATCTATTCATTGATAAGAAAAAGAAAAAACGTGAACAGTGATTGGATTGATGATAAAATGGAATCCTGGGTGGCGAACAGTGATTCGATTGATGATGAAGAAAGAGAATTTTTGGTTCAGTTCGCCACCTTAACGACAGAAAAAGGGATTGATCAAATTCTATTGAGTCTGACTCATAGTGATTATTTATCTAGTGATCATTTATCAAAGAACGACTCTGGTTATCAAATGATTGAACACCCGGGAGCAATTTACTTACGATATTTAGTTGACATTCATAAAAAGTGTCTAATGAATTATGAGTTCAATACATCCTGTTTAGCAGAAAGACGGATATTCCTTGCTCATTATCAGACAATCACTTATTCACAAACCTCGTGTGGGGCTAATAGTTTTCATTTCCCGTCTCATGAAAAACCCTTTTCGCTCCGCTTAGCCCTATCCCCCTCTAGGGGTATTTTAGCGATAGGTTCTATAGGAACTGGACGCTCCTATTTGGTCAAATACCTAGTGACAAACTCCTATGTTCCTTTGGTATTTCTGAACAAGTTCTTGGATAACAAGCCTAAAGGTTTTCTTATTGATGATATCGATATTGATGATAGTGACGAGATTGATGCTAGTGACGATATCGATCTTGACCTCGATACGGAGCTGCTAACTCTGATGAATGCGCTAACTATGGATATGATGCCGGAAATAGACCGATTTTCTATCACCCTTCAATTCGAATTAGCAAAAGCAATGTCTCCTTGCATAATATGGATTCCAAACATTCATGATCTGGATGGGAATGAGTCGAATTACTTATCCCTCGGTCTATTAGTGAACTCTCTATCCAGGGATTGTGAAAGATGTTTCACTAGAAATATTCTTGTTATTGCTTCGACTCATATTCCCCCAAAAGTGGATCCCGCTCTAATAGTTCCGAATAAATTAAATACATGCATTAAGATACGAAGGCTTCTTATTCCACAACAACGAAAGCACTTTTTCAATCTTTCATATACTAAGGGATTTCACTTGGAAAAGAAAATGTTCCATACTAATGAATTCGGGTCCATAACCATGGGTTCCAATGCACGAGATCTTGTAGCACTTACCAATGAGGCCTTAGCGATTAGTATTACACAGAAGAAATCAATTATAGACACTAATACAATTAGATCCGCTTTTCATAGACAAACTTGGGATTTGCGATCCCAGGTAAGATCGGTTCAGGATCATGAGATCCTTTTCTATCAGATAGGAAGGGCTGTTGCACAAAATGTACTTCTAAGTAATTGCCCCATAGATCCTATATCTATCTATATGAAGAAGAAATCATGTAACGAAAGGGATTCTTATTTGTACAAATGGTACTTCGAACTTGGAACGAGCATGAAGAAATTAACGATACTTCTTTATCTTTTGAGTTGTTCTGCCGGATCGGTCGCCCAAGACCTTTGGTCTCTACGCGGACCCGATGAAAAAAATGGGATCACTTCTTATGGACTCGTTGAGAATGCTTCTGATCTAGTTCATGGCCTATTAGAAGTAGAAGGTGCTCTGGGGAGATCCTCACGGACAGAAAAAGATTGCAGTCAGTTTGATAATGATCGAGTGACATTGCTTCTTCGGCCCGAACCAAGGAATCCTTTAGATATGATACAAAATGGATCTTGTTCTATCCTTGATCATAGATTTCTCTATGAAAAATACGAATCGGAGTTTGAAGAAGGGGAAGTAGAAGGAGCCCTCG